TTTACATTATGTTAATAATGTAATATATGCATAATATGTGGTTTAGTACTGTACAATACAATGTATTATATGATGTAATGTACAGTATGTGATGTGGCATATAATATATAATATAATATAATATAACATAATATAATATATAAAAAAATTAAAATAAAATTAAAATAAAATTAAAATAAAATTAAAATAAAATTAAAATAAAATTGGTTACGCCACCGGCCCTATTTTTCCTGGTTTTGGGGTTTAACAGGATACAATGGGGTTTCTGGGACGGTGGGGGGGATAGGGGGGGTTTACGTGAAAAAAAAAGGGGGGTAATTTTGGTGATACCTATTTTGATAAATCACTATGTTATGCACCTGAAATAATTTAATGCAATCTTCAATGAATGTCTTTCCAACTCTCATAAAAATTTACCTTAAAAAAAACCAAATGTACAACCTTGGCTTTTTTCTGAGGAGGAGCCCCTGCCATGCAAAAGTGAAAGGAAACCGAAAAAAAAAATACCAAATGCACTTTGGAGTGAACGCTCGGCTTGGTGGGTAACGAGTCGTATGTACTCCACCATTAATCAGATGCCAGATATAATTCAAGTTGGGGGGATACTTAGATTTGGGCCCCTGAAATAGGAACCAGATGCCAGTAATAGTTCATATTGTGCTACCCTCACAATTTTTGTCCCTGACCCATCAATAAACGAATGCACGTGACTTATACTGGTTGGTGGTTTCTTACTACATAGTTAGGTTTGTGCCTAGTATTGTTGGGTCATTCATAGAAACTTTGGAGGGACTTATGATTGGGGGAGTCATGGATTATTCTTCTTGTTGATAGGAGTTCATGTTGATTATACTGTTTATGGTTCATGTTTAATATATTGATTGTGGTTGGTAATCAAACATGTTATTAATTAAGTTATTTCTAGGTTTACATTTTTATGTTTTATTTATGTAATTTCTTACAGATTATGTGTCATCTACATTTATGTTAAATAAAGAATGGTAATTTACTACATCAGTTTTTAATGTAATTTTACAATCTATGGACTAGTACATCTATTTATGTAATATTATACATATTATGTACTAATACATAGATATATGTAATATTATGCATATTTATGTACTCAAGCACGCTTGCATGGTGTTATTAATGTAAGTGTCAGGGGATAGTCTAAGGTTATGATCTTAGCTTTGGGAGTTGAGGATAGAAGTTGAAATCTTCTTCCCCTGATAGGTTAAGCGCTAGGAAGGGTCTTAGTCTTCAATCTCCGGATTACAAGACCGGTGCTTTGGAGTGTTAAGCTACTAGGGCAATTATCAAATTATTTTATTTTCTAATCAGGCTGCTATTGGGTTGAGAATTAGAAATAGTGAAAAGTATAGGACTGATGCTACTTGTCCGATGATAATGAAGGGATGTTCTACAGGTATGCCCCCAATTCATGTGAGTACTAATATATCTGCTACTAGTACTCAAAATAGTATTTGGGAGATGGGGCGGAACGTGAGTCCTCGTTGTTTTGATGTATGTAGGATGGGAACAATTATTAGGATTAGGATTGAAGAGAGTAATGCTAGGACTCCCCCAAGTTTGTTGGGGATTGATCGAAGGATGGCGTATGCGAATAGGAAGTATCATTCTGGTTTGATGTGAGGGGGAGTAACTATTGGGTTGGCTGGGGTGAAGTTGTCAGGGTCTCCTAGCAGGTTGGGGTGAAATAAAGCAAGTGATGTTAGTGCTGTGAGTATAATAATGGAACCAAGAAGGTCTTTGTAGGAGAAGTACGGGTGGAATGGGATTTTGTCTGCGTCTGAGTTTAATCCGGCTGGGTTGTTGGATCCTGTTTCATGTAGGAATAGTAAGTGGAGCATTGTGGCTCCGGCTACTACAAATGGGAATAGGAAGTGAAATGCGAAAAATCGAGTTAAGGTGGCGTTGTCTACTGAGAAACCTCCTCAAATTCATTGTACGAGGGTATCACCTACGTATGGGACGGCAGATAGTAGATTTGTAATTACTGTAGCTCCTCAGAATGATATTTGTCCTCATGGTAGTACGTATCCTACGAAGGCTGTTATTATGACAAGTAGGAATAGGACTACTCCGATATTTCATGTTTCTTTGTATAGGTATGATCCGTAGTAGAGTCCTCGGGCAATATGTATGTATAGGCAGATGAAGAAGAAGGAGGCTCCGTTAGCATGCAGGCTTCGAATTAGTCAGCCGTAATTGACGTCTCGGCAAATGTGGGCCACTGATGAAAAGGCAGTGGAGATGTCTGATGTGTAGTGTATGGCGAGAAATAGTCCTGTTAGAATTTGGGTAATAAGACATAGGCCCAGTAATGAGCCGAAGTTTCATCATGCTGAAATGTTGGATGGGGCGGGTAGGTCTACTAGTGCGTCGTTAGCGATTTTTAGTAGTGGGTGTGTTTTTCGTAGGCTTGCCATGAGTTGTTTTTGTAGTTGAATTACAACGGTGGTTTTTCATATCATTGGTCTTAGTTGAAATCTAGGCAGAAACTATGAGTTTTTTTATTTTTCTTTTTCTGGTGACAATGGTGTTGGGGTTTTTAGGTGTGGCTTCTAATCCTGCTCCTTATTTTGCTGCTTTGGGGCTAGTTCTTGCGGCGGCGGGCGGTTGTGGGGTGTTAGCTGGGTATGGTGGTACTTTTGTTTCTCTGGTCTTGTTTTTGATTTATTTGGGGGGGATGTTAGTGGTATTTGCTTATACTGCAGCTTTAGCTGCAGAGCCTTATCCGGAGTCTTGAGGAGATTGGTCTGTTTTGGGCTATGTTGTCGGTTATTTTTTGTTGTGTATGGTTGGTGTGAGTATGTTTTATGGGGAGTGGTTTAATTATTATTGTGGGGTGGTTGATGAGTATCGGGGGTTTTCGAGCGTTCGTGGGGATTTCGGAGGTGTTTCTTTTATTTATTGTTTAGGAGGTGAGATGTTGATGATTTGTGGTTGGGCCCTTTTACTAACGCTTTTTGTAGTGTTGGAGCTGATTCGTGGGCGGAGTCGGGGGGCTTTGCGGGCAGTCTAATTAGTGATTATTATTAGGATTATTAGAGTGTTTGTTAGGAAGAATATAGCTAGATAGGCTTTGATTAGTCCTTGTTGTGGGTTGGTAATTAGTTTAGATATTAGGATTTGGTTGTTTGCTAGTCCTTTAGGCCCAATTTTTTCTAGTCATGTTTGGTCTACCAGTTGTGTGGCTGTTGTTTGGCCCAATGTTAGTGCTAGTTTTGGGATGGTTCGATGAATAATAGTTGGGAAAAATCCGAGTGTGTTTGAGAAGTTGTGAGGGGTTTTGTTTGGGGTGATTTTAAACTGTTTGTTTGTTAGGTTTGCCAGGTCTATGGCAATTAGCAGCCCGAGGATTGTGACTGTTAGGGCGCTTAGTTTGAGGATTGGGGGTATTGTTATTACAGGTGTTTTTGTTGGTAGGAGGTTAGAGGTGATGAGAAGTCCGGCGATAATACTTCCTCAGGCGAGTCGTTTAAGTGGGTTTATTACTGTTGGGGTATTTTCATTAATGGGGGGTAGAGGTGTGAATCGTGGATGTCCTATTGAGACGAAGAAAACAATTCGTAGGCTATAAATAGCGGTGAAGGATGTGGCAATGAGGGTGAGGATGAGGGCCCAGGCGTTGAGGTGTGATGTGTTTATGGCTTCGATAATTGCATCTTTTGAGAAGAACCCTGCTAGAAAGGGGGTTCCGGTAAGGGCTAAGCTGCCGATGGTTAGACATGAGGAGGTAAATGGGAGTGTTTTTTGCAAGCCTCCCATTTTTCGAATGTCCTGTTCGTCATTTAAACTGTGGATAATTGACCCTGAGCAAAGGAATAGTATAGCTTTAAAAAAGGCGTGTGTACAGATGTGGAGGAATGCTAGTTGTGGTTGGTTTAGTCCGATGGTAACTATTATTAGACCTAGTTGGCTGGATGTTGAAAATGCAACAATTTTTTTGATGTCATTTTGTGTTAGTGCACACATTGCTGTAAATAGGGTGGTTAGTGCGCCAAGACAGAGACAGGTTGTTAGGGCAGTTTTGTTGTTTTCTATTATTGGGTGGAGGCGGATGAGTAGGAAGATACCTGCTACAACTATAGTACTTGAGTGTAATAGGGCAGAGACTGGTGTGGGGCCTTCTATTGCTGCTGGTAGTCAGGGGTGTAGGCCGAATTGGGCTGATTTACCTGTTGCGGCGATGATTAGGGCCATTAATGGGAGAGTGAGGTCTATTTCTTTTGAGATAATAAATATTTGTTGGATTTCTCAGCTGTTTATGTTTATTGCAATTCATGCTATGCTTAAGATGAAGCCGATATCGCCTACTCGGTTGTAAATGACAGCTTGAAGTGCGGCGGTGTTGGCGTCTATTCGTCCGTGTCATCATCCGATTAGTAGGAATGATATAATTCCTACTCCTTCCCAGCCAATGAATAGTTGGAATATGTTGTTGGCGGTAACTAAAATGATTATTGCGATTAAGAATATTAGTAGGTATTTGAAGAATTGGTTTATGTTTGGGTCGGCGTGTATGTATCATAGGGCGAATTCAAGAATGGATCATGTAACGTATAGGGCAATTGGTACGAAGATGATGGAGTATTGGTCGAATTTGAAGCTTATATTCAGGTCGAATGTCATCGTGTTAATTCATTGCCAGTTTGTTGTAATAGTTTCTGTTCCTTGGTCCAGGAAAATTAGTAGGGGGATAAGGCTGATGAAGAATGCTGTTTGTACAGACGTTTTTACTTGCGTAAGTGCTCAGGTTTTATTTAATGGAGTGGGATGCAGGGTTGTAATAATTGGGTGGGTAAGTAGTATTAGGATAATTAGGAGGGTTGAGTTGAGTGTAAGGGTTGTAGGGCACATAGCCTCTACTTGGAGTTGCACCAAGAGTTTTTGGTTCCTAAGACCAACGGATGACTTTTATCCTTTAGGGGCCGAGGGAGCCGGGGATTTTAACCCTGGTTCTTAAAGAATTAGCAGCTCTTTGGATTTTCTTTTAACCCCCTCGGTAAACAAGGAGTTTTTATCTCTTGTTTTTAGAATCACAATCTAACGTTTTTATTAAACTATGTTTACATAGACATCACCCTCATATGAGTTCAGGTTTTATAATTAGGAGGAGGACTGGGAGTAAATGTATGGTAATAAGTAGATGTTCTCGGGTGTGTGAGGGTTCTAGTGCGAGGATATGGTTTGGGGTGGGCCCTCGTTGCGTAGTTAAGAATATGTATAATGAGTAGCTTGCGGTGATGAGGGTTCCCAGTCCTGTAAGAATAATAGATCATTGTGATCAGTTGAAAGTGGATGAAATAATTATTAGTTCTCCTATTAAGTTAGGGAGAGGAGGTAGTGCTAGGTTAGCGAGGTTTGCTATAAATCATCAGGTGGCTATTAGGGGTAGGATTGTTTGTATGCCGCGAGCTAGAAGTAGTGTTCGGGTGTGGGTTCGTTCATAGTTAGTGTTAGCTAAGCAGAATAGTATTGAGGAGACTAGGCCGTGGGCAATTATCAGAGTAATTGCCCCTGTGAAGCCTCAGGGGGTTTGGATTATAATTCCGCTTACGACTAAGCCTATGTGGCTGACAGAGGAGTAGGCAATTATTGATTTTAGGTCTGTTTGTCGTAAACAAATTGATCCAGTTATGATAATACCTCATAGGGCTAAAATAATGAATGGGTAGGATAATTCTTTGGTCAGTGGGTTTAGTACAATTAAAATACGCATTATTCCATATCCTCCGAGTTTTAGTAAGACAGCAGCTAGTACTATAGAGCCGGCTACAGGGGCTTCGACATGTGCTTTTGGGAGTCACAGGTGGACGCCGTATAGGGGTATTTTCACTAAAAATGCTATTAAGCAGGCTAATCACCATATTTTATCGGCTCATGATAGGAGGGTGAGTGGTTTTGTATATTGTAAGATTAGTATTGAGAGTGTTCCGAGGTCTTTTTGTAGGGCGAGGAGGGCAATGAGGAGGGGGAGGGAGCCTGTCAATGTGTAGAATAGGAAGTATGTTCCTGCGTTTAGGCGTTCTGTTTGGTTTCCTCATCGAGTGATGATGATGAGTGTTGGGATTAGGGTGGCTTCAAATATAATGTAAAATAGGATTATTTCAGTTGCTCCAAATGCTGCTGTTAGGAGAATTTGGAGTGAAATTAATAGTATAATGTAGGTCCGTTGGCGATTTTCTGGTTCTGTTATTATGTGGTTTTGGCTTGCTAGAATTATTAAGGGGAGGAGTCAGCAGGAAAGTACCAGGAGGGGGGTTGATAAGGGGTCTGTTGCCAGGTATATGTTTGATGTGGTCCATCCTGTTTCTTCATTCCATTTTAATCATAGTAGGCTTGTTGTAGCAATGGCTAGGCTTTGATATGTAGTTGTTGTTCATAGTCATTTTTGGGGGGATCATCAGGCAGTGGGGATTAATATAATACTAGGAATAAGTACTTTTAACATTGTAATAGGTTTAGATTTTTTAGGTGGTCTGTTCCGTGTGTTCGGGCAGTAGCTACTAGGAGAGCTAGCCCTGCGCTAGCTTCGCAGGCAGAGAATGCTAATAATATTAAAGGGGTAGAAGATGTAGCGATGGACTCTATTTGGAATGTTCATAGGGCTATGGCGATATATAGTGATAGCATTATTGCTTCTAAACACAGTAGGGCGGAAAGGAGATGTTTTCGGTGGAATGCCAGACCCGAGAAGCCTAAGATGAATGTCAGGGTGAAGGTGAAGTGTGCAGGGGTCATAAGGTGCTCATGGGGTTAAACCATGTTCTGCTGAGTCGAAATCAGCTGTCTTTGTTAGACTAAGCCCCTATTCAGCTCATTCTAGTCCTCCTTGAAGTCATTCATATATTAGTCCAAGGGTTAGTAAAATAATAATGGCTGTAGCTCAGAAAAATGTTTGATTAATGTCTGGGAGTTGGTTGCCTCATGGGAGGGGGAGGAGTAGTGCAATTTCTAGGTCAAATAGCAGGAATAGGATTGCTACTAGGAAGAAGCGTATCGAGAATGGGAGCCGTGCAGAGCCTAAGGGGTCGAAGCCACATTCGTATGGGGAGAGTTTCTCTGAGTTGGGGTTTATTTGGGGGAGTCAAAATGAGATTGTAACAAGAATACATGATAGGGCAGTGGTAATTATTAAAACTGAAATAGTGGGGTTCATTATCTTTCCCTGGATTTTAACTAGGATTAAATGGTTGGAAGCCATTTGTATTAATTGATACTAGAAAGATTATGAGCCTCATCAATAGATTGAAACATATAGGAATAGTCATACGACATCAACGAAGTGTCAATATCATGCGGCAGCTTCAAAGCCGAAGTGGTGTTGGGATGTAAAGTGGAATTTAATCTGTCGGAGTAGGCAGACTGCGAGGAATGTAGAGCCAATAATGACGTGTAGTCCATGAAATCCTGTGGCTACGAAGAATGTAGATCCGTATACTCCATCCGCGATTGTAAAGGGTGCCTCGTAGTATTCTATTGCTTGTAGCAGGGTGAAGTAAAATCCTAGTAAAATTGTAAGGGTGAGGGATTGGATGGCTTGTTTTCGTTGTCCTTCTATAATGCTATGGTGGGCTCAGGTGACTGTGACCCCTGATGCCAGAAGGACGGCGGTGTTTAGTAGTGGGACTTCAAATGGGTCAAGGGTAATAATTCCGGTAGGGGGTCAACAACCTCCTAGTTCTGGGGTTGGGGCGAGGCTTGAGTGATAAAAAGCCCAGAAAAATCCTAGGAAGAAGAATACTTCTGAAGTAATAAAAAGAATTATTCCGTATCGTAACCCCTTTTGGACAGGGGGTGTGTGGTGGCCTTGGAACGTCCCTTCTCGTACAATATCTCGTCATCATTGGTATATTGTAAGCAGTATGAGAATTATTCCTATTGTTATTAGGACGGTTGTTTGGAAATGAAATCATATAGCAGTCCCTGATGTTACTAGTAGGGCTGCTACTGCTCCGGTTAGTGGTCATGGGCTTGGGTCGACTATGTGATATGCATGTGCTTGGTGTGCCATTATACGTTTTCTTGAAGATAGAGGGATAATAAAAGAACAAATACGTAGGCTTGGATTATGGCAACGGCTACTTCTAGCAATGTGAGGAGGAACAGTACTGTTGTTGTTAGGATGGCTCCCGTGGGCATAATTGGGAGTAGGACGAATGCAGCAGTAGCGATGAGTTGAATGAGTAGGTGACCTGCTGTTAAATTAGCTGTAAGACGGACTCCGAGTGCTAGTGGACGAATTAATAGGCTGATTGTCTCGATAATAATTAAAACAGGGATTAGTGGGGTTGGTGTTCCTTCTGGTAAAAGATGACCTAATGCTATTGTTGGTTGATTTCGTATACCAATAATTACGGTGGCAAGTCAGAGCGGTACTGCAAATCCCATGTTTAGGGATAATTGAGTGGTGGGGGTGAATGTGTAGGGTAGAAGACCTAGTAGGTTAATGGTTAGCAAAAATAATATAAGGGATGTTAGTATAATTGCTCATTTGTGGCCAGGGGTGTTCAAGGGTAGGAGGAGTTGTTGAGCAAAACGATTGATGAACCAGCTTTGCAGGGTGAGAAGGCGGTTGTTTAATCATCGGACACCTGGTGCGGGGTAGAAAATTCATGGTAGGGTCAGTGCTAGAGCTATGAGGGGAATTCCTATGTATGTGGGGCTTATGAATTGGTCGAAGAAGTTTAATGCCATGGTCAGTCTCAGGGGGTGGTTTTCGGTTTTTTTGTGGTTTGTTGGTTTGGTTCATTGTTGAACAGGTGTTCTATAACTTTGGTGGGAAGTAGGATGAGGAAAATTATTCATGAAAATGTTAGGATTGCAAATCAGGGGGCGGGGTTTAATTGTGGCATGTCACTAGGGGTGGTTGGGGGCCACCAGTTTTTAGCTTAAAAGGCTAACGCTTATCCCAATTTAGCTTCTTAGTGATGCGTCTTCTAGTATTGTTGAGGATCAATTTTCGAAGTGTTGGAGGGGTACGGCTTCTACGACAATTGGTATAAAACTATGATTGGCACCACAGATTTCGGAGCATTGGCCATAATATACGCCTGGGCGGGCGGCAATGAATGCTGTTTGGTTAAGGCGGCCTGGTACTGCGTCTATTTTTACGCCTAAGGCTGGGACCGCTCAGGAGTGCAGGACGTCTTCGGCAGTGACAAGTACTCGAACAGGAGACTCTATTGGCACAACTATGCGGTGGTCTGTTTCTAGTAGTCGGAATTGACCCGGGAGTAGGTCTTGTGTGGGGATTATGTATGAGTCGAATGTTAGGTCTTCATAGTCGGTGTATTCATAGCTTCAGTATCACTGATGTCCGATGGCTTTAATAGTTAAGTGGGGGTCGTTGATTTCATCTATTAAATAGAGGATACGTAGGGAAGGAAGTGCAATTAAAATTAGGATAACTGCAGGTAGGATTGTTCAGACGATTTCGATATCTTGTGAGTCTAGAATGTATATGTTAGTGAGTTTGGTAGAAACCATTGCTACAATAATATAAAGCACTAAAGTGCTAATTAAGAATACGATTATTAGTGCGTGATCATGAAAGTGTAGTATTTCTTCTATTACGGGTGAGGCTGCATCTTGAAAACCTAATTGTGAGGGGTGTGCCATAATTAAGATGCGTGGGGTTTTAACCCACAACTCTGCCTTGACAAGGCAGTGTAATTTTTGTTACTAGCATCTTATTAAAAGAGAGTGGCAGAGCGATTATGCGGTTGGCTTGAAACCAGCAGACGGGGGTTTGATTCCTTCCTTTCTTGAAAAGTGGGTTGTTGTCTCAGAATTTATAAGCTCAGGCTGGGTGTACTCGGACATATCCGGGTTCTTCAAAGGTATGGTATGGGGGTGGACAACCGTGCAATCATTCAACATTTGTAAGTGTTAGCTCTACTCATTTTACTTGTCGTTTAGCGGAAAAGGCTTCCCATAAAATAAATAAAAATAGTACTACTGCTGTGAGAGAAACTAGGGAGCCGATGGATGAGACTGTATTTCAAAGGGTGTAAGCGTCTGGGTAGTCAGAGTAGCGTCGTGGCATTCCTGCGAGGCCTAGGAAGTGTTGTGGAAAGAATGTTAGGTTTACTCCAACAAATATTACTCCGAAGTGAATTTTGGTTCATGTACTGTGAAGTGTGTAGCCTGTGAATAATGGGAATCAATGTACGAAACCGCCTATAATTGCAAATACAGCACCTATGGATAATACATAGTGGAAATGTGCTACAACATAGTAGGTGTCGTGAAGTACAATATCGATTGATGAATTTGCTAGTACAATGCCAGTTAGTCCTCCAACGGTAAATAGGAAGATAAACCCTAATGCTCAGAGGAGGGGGGTTTCTCATTTAATGGCCCCTCCGTGCAGGGTGGCTAATCAGCTAAATACTTTTACTCCCGTGGGGATTGCAATGATTATTGTAGCTGATGTAAAGTAGGCGCGGGTGTCTACGTCTATTCCCACTGTAAACATATGGTGAGCCCACACGATGAACCCAAGGAGTCCAATAGCTATTATTGCTCAGACTATACCCATATACCCAAAGGGCTCTTTTTTACCAGCGTAGTAGGCAACGATATGCGAAATTATTCCAAAGCCTGGTAAGATTAGAATATATACTTCTGGGTGCCCGAAAAATCAGAATAGGTGTTGGTAGAGAATTGGGTCTCCTCCTCCGGCGGGGTCAAAGAATGTTGTGTTTAAGTTTCGGTCTGTTAGTAATATTGTAATTCCAGCTGCTAGTACGGGGAGAGATAGGAGAAGAAGGACTGCTGTTACAAGAACGGCCCATACAAATAGAGGGGTTTGGTACTGTGTAATGGCGGGGGGTTTTATATTTAAAATTGTGGTAATAAAGTTGATGGCTCCTAAGATTGATGAAACACCTGCGAGGTGAAGTGAAAAGATAGTCAAATCAACGGATGCTCCGGCGTGAGCTAGGTTCCCGGCCAATGGGGGGTAGACAGTTCATCCGGTGCCGGCCCCAGCTTCTACGCCTGAGGAGGCTAGTAAGAGTAAGAATGAAGGAGGCAGGAGTCAGAAGCTTATGTTGTTTATTCGTGGAAATGCCATATCGGGGGCGCCAATTATTAATGGTACAAGCCAGTTGCCGAACCCCCCGATCATTACTGGTATTACTATAAAGAAAATTATTACGAAAGCATGTGCTGTGACGATAACATTATAGATCTGGTCGTCTCCAAGAAGTGCTCCGGGCTGGCTTAGTTCGGCTCGGATTAGTAGGCTTAATGCGGTTCCTACTATGCCAGCTCATGCACCGAAAACTAGGTATAGGGTGCCAATGTCTTTATGATTAGTAGAGAAGAATCAACGGGTGATTGCCACAGGTAAGATGGCTGAGTGTTCAAGCGGTGGGTTGTAGCCCCATGTAGATAGGTTTAATTCCTTTTCTTATCAAGTCCCATGGTGTTTACATATCAGATTGCAAACCTGAAGTTGCAGGGGCAACTCTGCTGGGGCTTATTTTAGTCAATTTTAAGCCTAGTAGATAGATGCTCTCTGGTTTGAGCGCTTAGCTGTTAACTAAGAATTTGGGGGATCGAGGCCCCTCTATCTATTAAGGCCTTATCTTAATTAAAGTATTTGAGTTGCATTTAAATGATGTGGGATAAAGACCCGCAGGTCTTATTCAGAGATTAGGAGGTTTTCACTCCTGCTTAAAGCTTTGAAGGCTTTTGGTCTAGATTTATCCTAAATCCCTATATGGTGATTGCCACTAATGCTGGGGTAATTGGGAGTAGTATGGTGGCTGCTGTTGTTGTTGTTGCTAGTAGTGTTGTTGTTTGTGTTGATTTTAATCGTCATGGAGTTTTTGCATTGTTTGTGTTTGGGGAGGAGGTTAGTGTTATGGCATAAGATAGTCGTAGGTAGAAGAATAGGCTTAAAAGGGCTGAAATTGCTATTAGTGTGGCTGTTAAAGGGAGGTCTTGTTTAGTTATTTCTTGGAGGATTAGTCATTTTGGCATAAATCCTGTTAGTGGGGGAAGTCCGGCTAGGGATAGGAGTGTTAGTATTGTTATTGTTGTAGCAATAGGGGTTTTTGTTCAGGCTATGGCTAATACATTAATTTTAGTGGCTGATGTTGTTTTTATTGCGGTGAAGACTGCCGAAGTTATGATGATATAGATGGCTAGGTTTATTAAGGTGAGGTTCGGTGCATATTTTAGTACAATTATTATTCAGCCTATGTGTGCGATTGATGAGTATGCTAGGATTTTTCGTAATTGTGTTTGGTTCAGGCCTCCCCATCCTCCGATTAGGGTTGATATTAGGCCTAATGTAATTATGAGTGATTGGTTGGTTTCTTGTGCTAGTTGGTAGATTAGGCTTATTGGTGCTAGTTTTTGTCATGTTGATAGGATTAGGCCTGTGGTTAAATCCAATCCTTGTAGGACTTCTGGTAGTCAGAAATGTATTGGGGCTAATCCTATTTTTAGGCCTAGGGCAAGTGTAGTGATAGTAATAATTGTTGGGTTGGAGAGTTGTTGGATGGTTCATTGTCCTGTTATTCAAGCATTTGATGTGGCGGTAAATAATAGTAAGGCTGCTGCTGTTGCTTGGGTTAGAAAATATTTTGTTGTGGCTTCTACGGCTCGTGGGTGGTGGTGTTGAATTATAAGGGGTAGGATGGCGAGGGTGTTGATTTCTAAGCCTATTCAGGCTATGAATCAGTGTGAGCTGGCAAAGGTAATGGTGGTGCCAAGTCCAAGGCTTGTGAGTAGGATTAATAGGACGTATGGGTTCATTAGTAAAGGAAGGGGTTTAACCAACATGTTCGGGGTATGGGCCCGAGAGCTTGTTTAGCTGACTTTACTAGGAAATGGTGTAGAGGGAGCACCGGAGTTTTTGATGCTCTGGGGATGGGTTCAATTCCCATTTTCCTAAGGAAGTGGAGGGGTTTTAGCTCTCATGATTCGCTCTATCAAAGCGGCCCTTTATTCAGGCACATTTCCTTTTAGTTTGGGGGTAAGCCCGCTAGTGCGATTGGTAGGGCCATGTTTCATAGAAGAAGGGCTAGGGTGAGGGGTAGAAAGTTTTTTCAGATTAGGTGTATGAGTTGGTCGTATCGAAATCGTGGGTAGGAGGCTCGTACTCATAAAAATAAGGTGGACAGTAGGGCAGCTTTTATTATTAGGTTGATTGTTGTTAGTTCGGGCATGAGGGGGTTATGTGATGCTCCCAGGAATAGGATGGTGGATAATGTGTTTATGAGTAGAATGTTCGAGTATTCAGCCAGGAAAAATAAGGCAAATGGTCCTCCTGCATATTCTACGTTGAATCCTGAAACTAGTTCTGATTCTCCTTCTGTTAGGTCGAATGGGGCTCGGTTGGTTTCTGCTAATGTAGAGACATACCATATTGCTGCTAAAGGTCAGGCTGGGGCTAATAGTCATGTTGTTTCTTGGGCGAGGTTGAATGTTTTTAGATCAAAATTTCCTGTGATAATAATGATGGAGAGCAGGATTAGTCCGAGGCTCACTTCATAGGAGATGGTTTGTGCTACGGCTCGTAGGGCTCCAATTAGAGCATATTTTGAGTTTGAGGCTCAACCTGAGCCTAGGATTGAGTAAACTGCGAGGCTTGAGAGGGTGAGTACAAAAAGAATGCCTAGGCTTATTTCTATAACGGGGTGTGGTATAGGCATAGGGGCTCAAAGGGTTAAGGCTAAGGTTAGGGCTAGAGTTGGTGTAATTAGGAATAGGAGTGGAGAGGAGGGAGTTGGGCGGATTGGTTCTTTGATGAATAGTTTAATACCGTCAGCAATTGGTTGTAGGAGACCGTAGGGCCCGACGATGTTCGGGCCTTTTCGTAGTTGTATGTAGCCGAGTATTTTTCGTTCTAGGAGGGTAAGGAACGCTACAGCAAGTAGAATGGGGATAATGTACAGTAAGGGGTTGATAACATGTGTTAGGAGGCTATTCATAGCTTAGGAGAGGATTTGAACCTCTGGGTGAAAGGGCTTAGGCCTTTTGCAATTACCGGGCTCTGCCACCTTAGCGTACCATTATCTTTGTTTGTTATGTTATATCCTTTTTTCTATTTGATTTGTTTTCAATAGGTGGGGATGGGGCTTATCTTTGGCATTGGCCCTCTCTCCCGGGTCCTTTCGTACTGGGGGGGAGTAAGATCATAGATAGAAACCGACCTGGATTACTCCGGTCTGAACTCAGATCACGTAGGACTGTTAATCGTTGAACAAACGAACCCTTAATAGCGGCTGCACCATTAGGATGTCCTGATCCAACATCGAGGTCGTAAACCCTTTCGTCGATATGGACTCTGGAAAAGGATTGCGCTGTTATCCCTAGGGTAACTTGGTTCGTTGATCAGATTATATTCTGGGTCATTTTTGGTCAGATTTTCTGGGATTTTGAGGTGTCCCTCTAACTTTAAGGGTTTGTTCCCGTGCCACGTGGGGGCTTTTTTTTCCCCCATGATCGCCCCAATCGAAGATTTTAGGTCATTTAGTCATTGGTTTACTGCTTTTGTTGTTCTTGTTCGAGTTTTCAAGTGTTGTTTACATGTTTTGTCTTTTATCTAAAGCTCCATAGGGTCTTCTCGTCTTATGTTTTTATGTCCGCTTCTGCACGGATAGATCAATTTCATTGACTGGGAGGAGGAGACAGTTAAACCCTCGGTTATGCCATTCATACGGGTCCCTATTTAAGAGACAAGTGATTACGCTACCTTTGCACGGTCAGAATACCGCGGCCGTTGAACAGGTTAGTCACTGGGCAGGCGGGACCTCTAATACTTTTAGTTTTAGCAAGAGGCGATGTTTTTGGTAAACAGGCGGGGTTTTTGTTTGCCGAGTTCCTTCTTCTCTCTTAGGTCTTTCCTTATATACACTCCTGTGTTGGGTTAACGGAGGGGTTGGCAGTGTTTTCTTGTTTTATGTTGTTTGTTGTTGTTCCCTCTTTGTTTTGGGTCCGTTAATGTTCAGTGGTTGGTCCGGTCTGATTTACACTTGTGTTGGGAGGGGGTAGGCCCCTTATTACTAATTTTAGCATTATTTCTTCTATGTGTGCATAGAGTGGCTTAATATTTTTAGGGGGGTTGGAGAATGAGTCTTTATTTCTGGGTTTTTAGCTTTTTGAGCTTTAACGCTTTCTGTATCGGTGGCTGCTTTTAGGCCCACTGTGATAGCTATGGTTCCTTGGTGTGTTGTGATCCTTTCCCACCTGAATAAGTTTGTATTCTTTTTCAAAAGGGCTGTACCCCTTTTGACTAACTCTTATGGTGTTACTTTTATCTCTTAGTGGTTTGGGTATAAGAACTCTATAAGGCTGAACTGATATTCATTTTTTAAGCAACCAGCTATGACCAGGCTCGTTAGGTTTATCACCACTACTCGGGGAGTCTTCCCACTCTTTTGCCACAGAGACGGGTTGGTCCTAGTAAGACTGCTCCGGAGTAGCTCGTCTAGTTTCGGGGTTGCAAACTGAAGGTCTCTTTGCTTGAATGTACTTGCTAAACCATGATGCAAAAGGTACGAGTTTTAGTCTCTGCTTTTTTTTGCTTATACGGGTTTTTTCATTTCTCTTTCAGCTTTCCCTTGCGGTACTCTCTCTATAGCTCTATTTTGACTTTTTCTGTCGCCCATACTTGAGTTTAAGAATGTTTAATTTTCATGTTATAGGGTTGATATATATGTGGTTTATTTATTGGGCTTGGTTAGGCTAGCTTTTTTGCTTAGAATGACTCGGTTTGCACGGGTGTCTTCTCTGAGTAAGGGAGATGCTTTTCTTTTAGCTACATTCTAATTTTTCCAAGTGCACCTTCCGGTACACTTACCTTGTTACGACTTGCCTCCTCTTGTTTAAGTAGTTTGTTATATGTTTGTTTGAGAGTTTGTTGAGGAGAGTGACGGGCGGTGTGTACGCGTCTCAGAGCCGGCTTCAAAAGAACTCTCTGTTTTCTTTTTACTACTAAATCCACCTTCAATTGTGATTTTTCATAGCACTTTTCGTTATGTTCTGATTCAGAAAATGTAGCCCATTTCATTCCACTTCATTCGCTACACCTCGACCTGACGTTTTGGGGGTGTCCCATTTAGCTTACTGTTGGGTCTCTCATGAGGTAAGCTGGCGACGGCGGTATATAGGCAGGGATGGCAAGAAGTGGTGAGGTTTAACGAGGATCATCGGTTACAGAACAGGCTCCTCTAGGTGGGTTTGAGGCACCGCCAAGTCCTTTGGGTTTTAAGCTAGTGCTCGTAGTACCCTGGCGGAGGATGTGTGTATATTATCGTCATTGTTTACGGTCGGGCATAGTGGGGTATCTAATCCCAGTTTGTTTCCTGACTGTCGTGAGTTCAAGAATTTTTAAAGCTACTTTCGTTGTGGGGCCTCATGCTTCCGTTGAGCGTATGACAGCTTGGGGATTTTGTGGCTTTAGTGGGGTTTTCTTTAATCACCCTTTACGCCGAAAAATGTCAATGTGAGCCCCTCGTATAACCGCGGTGGCTGGCACGAGGTTTACCGGCTTTGTTGTTAGCCCTTGTTAAGTCAAGCTTTCGCTTATGGCTTAATGTTTGTCACTGCTGGGGCCCCTTGGGGGTGTGGCTGAGCAAGGCGTTTTGGGCCGCTTATTGCGTGCCTGATGCCGGCGCCTTTTCTTCGATTGGAAGATAGAGGGCATTCTCACGGGGGTGCGGGTACTTGCATGTGTAGTCAGGGTAATAATTGACATTAAAGTTAGGACCAGGCTTTTGTGTTATCGGAGGTTTTGAGGCCTCATCTTGGCATCTTCAGTGTCAGGCTTTTATTTAAGCTACGTTAAC